AATACACAAATTAATTGGTTCTGTTAGGTTAGCTATATACTGTGTATTATCAACAATTTCCACAGAAGGTGGTAAGATAATGTCTTGAGCAGTTACATATCCAGGACCCTTGACACAAATAGACGCGTTACGAGTTCCATACAGATTACTTTTCAAGACAATTTCTTTCAAATTCATTAAAATTTCATGTACGGATTCTTGAATACCTACTATGGTAGAATATTCATGTGGTATTTTCTCAGATTTTGCGCGTGTGATACATGTACCTTCTATTTCTCCGAGCAAAGCTCTTCGCATTGCAATGCCTATTGTATCGGCTTGACCTTTCATAAGTGGGGCCAGAATAAAGCGTCCATAATAAAGACGCTTACTGTCTGCTCTTGATTCAACACACTTCCACTGTAGTGTCCGAGTAGATACTGTTACTTTCTCTCGAACCATAGTATATTATTTGATCAAATCATTGAATTATTTATTTCTCTTGAAATCTCTTCAATGTTTATTTTTACACACGTCTTTTTTTAGGAGGCCTACAGCCATTATGTGGCATAGGAGTTACATCCCGTATGAAACTTAATAGTATACCACTTCTACGAATAGCTCTTAATGCCGCATCTCTTCCGAGACCCGGGCCTTTTATCATAACTTCTGCTCGTTGCATACCTTGATCCACTACTGTCCGAATAGCATTTCCTGCTGCGGTTTGAGCGGCAAATGGTGTACCCCTTCTTGTACCCTTGAATCCACAAGCCCCGGCAGAGGACCAAGAAATTACTCGACCCCGTACATCTGTAACAGTCACAATGGTATTGTTGAAACTTGCTTGAACATGAATAACTCCCTTGGGGATTCTACGTGTATTCTTACGTGAACCAATACGTCTATTTCTACGCGAACCAATTTTTGGTATAGGTTTTGCCATATTTTATCATCTCATAAATATAAGTCAGAGATATATGGATATATCCATTTCATGTCAAAACAGATCCTTATTCTTTTTTTTTTTTTTTTTTTTTTTTTTTTACTTAATTTATTTTATTTATTTATTTGTACATCTGTACATCGGGTCCTTTAGATTTCGAGAGTCTTTTTGTTTTAGAAAGATTATCCTTGTCTTTGTTTATGTCTCGGGTTAGAACAAATTACTATAATTCGTCCCCGCCTACGGATCAATCGACATTTTTCACAAATTTTACGAACGGAGGCCCTTATTTTCATATTTGTCATTCCTTTTTTTAATTCCGAATCTACTTATTGGAAGAAAATAAGTTTCTTGAAATTTTGAATTTCGAATTGTATCCTCACGAAAGAATGTTGAAATTGAAAAAACCGCCTAATCATTCAAGTCTTTGCTTTGGAGTCTCTAAATTATACGCCCTTTGGTTGAATCATAAGGACTTACCTCAATTTTTAGTCTATTTCCTGGTAGTATACGTATAAAACTACATGAAATCCTTTACGAAACAAAAACCAGAATAATTTTTTTGTTATCTAAACGAATCCGGAAGATACATACCATCGGTAAGTTGTTCAGTAATTAAACCCTCATGAATCCATTTTTGTTGTTTCATTCCAGGTAAAACCGCTTTGAAGTATCAACTAATGTTAATGTAAGAGGGATAATATTATAAACTTGTCCTTTCTCTTTTTTCACAAATATGACCGTGTCGGCTATTAGAAAGATTACCATATATAACACAAAATTTCTCCGCCGATTCCTTCTAGTCGAGCCTTTCGGTCTGTCATTATACCTCGAGAAGTAGAAAGAATTACAACCCCCATTCCGCCTAAAATTCTAGGAATTCGTTGATAGTTAGAATATATTCGTAGACCGGGTCGACTGATCCGTTTTAAATTTAAAACAGTTCTATATGGTCCTTTCCTATTTCTTCTATGTCGTAGGGTTAAAACCAAAAAATATTTATTGCTTTCTTGATGTTTTCTCACGTTTTCAATAAAACCCTCTTGTAAAAGGATTTTAACAATATTTTCAGTGATGTTAGTAGATGGTATTCGAACTGTTCTTTTTTTATTCATGTCAGCATTTCGTATAGAGGTTATTATGTCAGCAATAGTGTCTTTACTCATGATAAACTAAGATTTTTGTTTCCCCCGAATTTTGATATAATCAACATGCTCTTTTTCTTTTTTTCTTAATTTTTTAATATTTATGAATTATTTTTTTTTTAATATTTATGAATTATTAAAGATATATACGTGATAGATAAACAATTTACTAATTAATTAAATTAATTTAATCAATTTCATTCAAATACTATATTTAGGTCTTCCCCTATAATACTTCAGGTGCTAATGAAACTATTTTAGTGAAATTTAACTGTCTTAATTCCCGGGCGATCGCGCCGAAAATTCGGGTTCCTTTTGGATTTCCTTCTTGATCAATAACAACCGCAGCGTTGTCATCATATCGTATTATCATACCGTTGTCGCGTTTGAGTTCTTTACAAGTACGTACAATGACAGCTCGGACCACTTCTGATCTTTCTAGAGGTGTATTTGGTACTGCTTCCTTGATTACAGCAACAATAATGTCACCAATATGAGCATATCGTCGATTACTAGCTCCTATGATTCGAATACACATCAATTCTCGGGCCCCGCTGTTATCCGCTACATTCAAATGGGTTTGAGGTTGAATCATATCATTTTTTTTTTATCGGTTTTTTCTTTTTCAATGCAAAGGTATAAATAAAAAAAAAGAAATATTATTTGTTCAAAACAAGAAAAGAAACCTGCAATTGTTTTTTTTTTCATCCCCAAAACCCCTTTTGTTTGTTTCTACATTCCTATCCAGAAAGAATGAATTGAGTTCGTATAGGCATTTTAGATGCCGCTATTGAAATAGCCCTTCTAGCTATATTTTCTGCTACTCCGCTCATTTCATAAAGTATTCTACCGGGTTTAACGACAGCTACCCAATATTCGGGAGATCCTTTCCCCGAACCCATACGTGTTTCTGTAGGTCTTACTGTAACAGGTTTGTCTGGAAATATGCGTACCCATATTTTTCCACCGCGGCGTGCATTTCGTGTCATTGCTCGCCGCCCTGCTTCTATTTGTCTAGATGTGATCCAAGCGGGTTCAAGCGCTTGAAGAGCATATCTACCGAAGCAAATACGATTACCTCGATAAGATATTCCTTTCATTCTTCCTCTGTGTTGTTTACGGAATCTGGTTCTTTTGGGGTTATAGTTGATGGTTGTTTAGCAATTCCATCCATCTCTACTACAGAACCGGACACGAGAGTTTCTTCTCATCCAGCTCCTCGCGAATTAAACAATTAAAAATAATTAAACAAAAAAAAATACACGGTTAATAATATATGGAATCGTGGGATTCTTTGAAATTTGATCTAATCGATTATAAATTAGAGATTTTTTGTGGTTTAATATAGAATTTAACACGTATTCTATTTATAGATAATGTCGTTTTGGTAGAACGCTATAATGAATCTTTATTTTGTTTTTCCTTTTATTTCGAATAGACTAAAATTTAGAAATAAAAAAAAAATTCGCGGGCGAATATTTACTCTTTCAACATTCAGTTGTAAGATTAGTCTATGACATGACCTCTCAGAATAAATGAATAGGTTTCTGGTTCGTTCCGCCATCCTACTCAATGAATCATTAGGATTCGTTTTCAATAGAATCTTATGCATTCACAGGTTCTGTCGTTCCCACCACTTCTCGATTAATGATTAGGTCTGAATTTTACAACGGAGCCTCCAATTAAATTTATTCTTGAGTCAACCTTCTCAGTCTTTATTGGCTCGGGGCTCTTGATTTTTTGTTCTATGCACGGATTTGTCTAATTATGGATCAATCAGTATTGATGCTTTATTACATTCCCTTTATATGAGATGACTCATAGACCTTACATATTGGAATTATATATCATTAATATTCTTTTTCTATCTTTCTCTCACCCTTCCATTTATCTGTATACTTTATATTGCTTTACAACCCATAATATATTGCTTTACAACCCATAATCAGATTGTTTTTTTTTTTTGTTTATGTAAAAAAGATTTCAGTTGCTACAATGATATGACTTATATATCATATCTTGACTGGTTCTTTCTATCCAGATAACACGAAGTGATGAGTTGGTTATTAGTTCTATAGTTATCAGTTTGTACTATGGGCTGTCCATTTTTTTGAATCCCAACCCTAAAAAAACCAACGAGTCACACACTAAGCATAGCAATTATATCAAATGATTAATCGAATTTTTATTCAACCTTATAGAATTGTTCTTTTCTTTTTTTATTATTTACCAGAAAAAGAATGAAAGAGTTTGCCATTTTTTGTTTTATCACCAGATATAACTAAATATAAGTCAAGTAAGTTCTTATTATTCCTCGTCTACAAATATCCAAATTTTGATGCCTAATACCCCATAGATAGTTCGAACTGCATAGGAACAATAATCAATTTTAGCTCGAATGGTTTGTAGAGGAACTCTACCTTCTCGGATCCATTCAACACGTGCAATTTCTTTTCCGTCGATACGCCCTGCAATTTGTACTTGAATCCCTTTTGTACCTGCCTGTTCAGTTAATTCAATAGCTTTTTTCATTGCTTTGCGAAATGAAACTCTATTCTTTAATTGTCCGGCTATAAATTCTGCAAGAATATTTGGGTGCCCGTAAGGATTTGCAATTCTTGTAATAGCAATGTTGAGTTTTCGGTTTACACAATTGAGTTCTTTTTGTACATGCGTCTGTAATTCTTCGATTCTTCGAGTCCTGTCTTCTATTAATAACTTGGGGAATCCCATATAGATTATGACCTGAATCAAATCGATTCTTTTTTGAATCTCTATACGTGCAATTCCCTCTACATTAGAGGATATTTTCATATTATTTTGCACATAATTTTTGATACAATCTCGTATTTTTTGATCTTCTTGTAGATCCTTTGAATAATTTTTTGGTTGTGCAAACCAAAGAGAATGATGACCTTGGGTTGCACCAAGTC